CTCTTGTTTTTCATTCCCATTCCCATAAGAATGAATACTATGATTCGCATTTCGAACAGGCATGAATACAGCATCTATAGGGTAACTTCCATCTTGAGAGTCATTTATGGGTTCCATACGATATCCGCGATCTCTCTTGATTTGTAATCCAATACACAAATCAATTGGTTCCGTCAGGTTAGCTATATGTTGTGTCGTGTCAACTATTTCTACGGAGGGTGGTAAGATGATATCTTGAGCGGTTACGTATCTAGGACCCCTTACGCAAATCGACGCGTCTCTAACTCCATAGAGATTACTTCTCAATACAATTTCTTTCAAATTTTGTAAGATTTCATGTACTGATTCCTCAATACCTACTATCGTAGAATATTCATGTGGCACCTTCTTAGATTTTGCACGTGTGATACATGTTCCTTCTATTTCTCCAAGTAAGGCCCTTCGCATGGCAATACCGATGGTATCAGCTTGACCTTTCATAAGTGGTGACAGAATGAAACGACCATAATAAAGACGCTTACTGTCTACTCTTGATTCAACACACTTCCACTGTAGTGTTCGAGTGGATCCTGCTACTTCCTCTCGAACCATACTATACTAGTATTATTATTTGATCATTTATTTCTCTTGAAATCGGTTTAATTCTTATTTCTACACACGTCTTTTTTTAGGAGGTCGACATCCATTATGTGGCATAGGTGTTACATCACGTACGAAGCTTAATAATATACCACTTCTACGAATGGCTCGTAATGCTGCATCTCTTCCGAGACCAGGACCCTTTATCATAACTTCTGCTCGTTGCATACCCTGATCAACCACTGTACGAATAGCATTTACCGCTGTGGCTTGAGCAGCATAAGGTGTTCCTCTTCTTGTGCCTTTGAATCCAGAAGTACCGGCGGAGGCCCAAGAAACTACCCGACCTCGTACATCTGTAACAGTTATAATGGTATTGTTGAAACTCGCTTGAACATGAATAACGCCTTTTGGTATTCTACGTCCATTCTTACGTGAACCAATACGCCCATTCCTACGTGAACCAATTCTTGGTATAGCTTTTGTCATATTTTATCATCTCATATTTATGAGTCAGAAATATACAAAAAGAAAAGATACGGAGATATCCATTTCATGTTAAAACAGATCCTTTACCTTATTTTTACATATATATATATTTTTTTTTTTGAAAGTTCTTTTTTAGAAGAATTACCCTTGTCTCTGTTTATGTTTCGGATTGGAACAAATCACTATAATTCGTCCACGCCTGCGAATCAGTCGACATTTTTCACAAATTTTACGAACGGAAGCCCTTATTTTCATATTTTTTATTCCTTACCTTAATTCTGAATCCACTTCTTGGAAGAGAATAAGTCTCTTGAATTTTTTTTTTTAACTTCGAATTGTATACCCATGGTTAAAAAAATAACCTAATCATTCGAATCTTTGTTGCGAAGTCGATAAATTATACGTCCCCTGGTTGAATCATAACGACTTACTTCAATTTTTACTCTATCTCCCGGTAGTATCCGTATAAAACTGCGGCGGATCCTCCCTGAAACATATCCTAGAATTAGATCTTCATTATCTAAACGGACCCGGAACATACCGTTGGGAAGTGATTCAGTAATTAAACCCTCATGAATCAATTTTTGTTCTTTCATTCCAGGTAACCTCCTTGAAGTATCAACTAATGGAGGAATAGTTATATAACTCACTTTTCCTCTCTATTTTACAAATAGGAAGTTAGAGATCAAATTCGGATACCAGAGGTGGAAGATTACCATATATAACACAAAATTTCTCCTCCAATTCTTTCTAGTCGAGCTTCTCGATCTGTTATTATACCTCGAGAAGTAGAAAGAATTACAATTCCCATTCCACCTAAAATCTTAGGAATTCGTTGATAGTTGGAATAAATTCGTAAGCCGGGCCGGCTGATACGCTTTAAAATGGTTCTAGTTTTATATATTCCTTTTCTGGTTTTTCTATGTCGCAGAGTTGAAACCAAGAAATATTTGTTACTCTCCTGATGTTTCCGAACGTTTTCAATAAAACCTTCTCGTAGAAGTATTTTAATAATGTTTTCGGTGATATTTGTAGATGCTATTCGAACCCTTCCTTTTTTATCCGTGTCAGCATTTCTTATAGAAGTTATTAGATCGGCAATAGTGTCCCTACCCATGACGAACTAGAATTATAGGTTCCTCCTAATTTTGATATAATCAACATGTTTCCTTTTTTTTATTTTTTTTTTTATAAAGTATATACGTGAGACACAATCTACTAATTTGATCTATTTGATCTATTTCAGATACCCTATACTATATCATAGTCTCATCTACTACTATTTATAATACTTCGGGAGCTAATGAAACTATTTTAGTAAAATTTAACTGTCTCAATTCTCGAGCGATCGCACCAAAAACTCGAGTTCCTTTTGGATTTCCTTCTTGATCAATGACAACTGCAGCATTGTCGTCATATCGTATTATCATACCGTTTTCACGTTTGAGTTCTTTACATGTACGTACAATTACAGCTCTAATTACTTCTGATCTTTCTAGAGGCATATTGGGAACTGCTTCTTTGATTACAGCAACAATAACATCACCAATATGAGCATATCGGTGATTACCAGCTCCTATGATTCGAATACACATCAATTTTCGAGCTCCGCTGTTATCCGCTACATTCAAAAGGGTCTGAGGTTGAATCATATCATTTTTATTTCAATCTGTTATTTCAATGCAAAAGTATGAAAGAAAAAAAAGAAATATTGTCCGTCCAGAAATAAATAAACCTGCGGTTGTTTTTTCATCCCCAATACCCCTTTTTTTTTTAGTTCTACATCTCTATCCTGAAATAAGAAATTGAGTTCGTATAGGCATTTTGCGCGCAGCTATTGAGATAGCTGCTCTAGCTACAGTTTCTGATACTCCACCCATTTCATAAAGTATTCGACCCCGTTTAACAACGGATACCCAATATTCAGGGGATCCCTTCCCCGAACCCATACGTGTTTCCGCGGGTCTTACTGTAACAGGTTTGTCGGGAAATATACGTACCCATATTTTTCCACCACGACGCGCATATCGTGTCATTGCTCTTCGCCCTGCTTCTATTTGTCTAGCTGTAATCCAAGCAGGTTCAAGTGCCTGAAGAGCGTATCTGCCGAAACAAATATGATTGCCTCGACAAGATATTCCTTTCATTCTTCCTCTATGCTGTTTACGAAATCTGGTTCTTTTGGGGTTATAGTCGATGGTTGTTTCTTAATTCCATCTCTACTGCAGAACCGGACATGAGAGTTTCTTCTCATCCAGCTCCTCGCGAATGAAAGGATTCAAATTCAATAAAATAATATTATAGATACACATTAATAGGTACACATTAATAGATAATACACCAAGTAATGGCTTTTATTGATATTTAATTTCTTACATAAGAAGGAAGATGTAGATACAAGATATACAATACAGCTAGACGTGTGTGTACATTTATGTATCTTTATAGATAATGTAATGTTTCTCTTTTTTATTTTTATAACATGACGAATCCTTTCCTTATTTTTTTTTTTTACCTCTATCGAATTACGACAAAAGATTGTAATCCAATAAATAGAGGTTTCGCGGGCGAATATTTACTCTTTCCTGTTTCATTCGAAGGTTCAATTCATAACCTCTCAGAATAAATCAATTTTTTCTTGGTCCGTTCCGCCATCCCACCCAATGAATTATTAGGATTCGTTTTCAATAGAAGCCTATGCAGTCACAGGTTCTGTCGTTCCCATAGCTTCTCCATTAATGGTTAGGTCCGAACTTTGCAATGGAGCTTCCAACAAAATTCGTTCCCAAGTCAATTTCCTCAGTTTTTATTAACCTGAAGGCTCTTTATTATTTTATTCTATTTTTAATTATTTCATTTTTAAATTCTTATATTTATAATTATCTTATCAGTATTGATTATCAGTATTGATGCTTTATCACACTGCCCTTTATGACGTGATTCATAGACCATACATATTGGAATCATATATCATTGATATTTTTGTTCTTTCTTTCTATCATCCTTCCATTTATCCACATCCCTTTATTTATTTTTTTTTTGCTTTACAACCCATAATCAGATCTATTTTTTGTTGAAAGAATTTCAGTTGCTACAACCATATGATAGATCCACTCATTCATATAGTGACTGTTTCTTGGGATCTCGACAATACGAAGCAATAAGTTGGTTATTAGTTTATTTTATATAATTACAAAGTTTATAGCAGGGGTCAGTTTGTTTTTTTTTTTTGAATCCCAACTTGAAACTATAAAGAAAAAACTAACGAGTCACACACTAAGCATAGCAATTATACCAAATGATCAATCGAATTTATATTTAACCTTATAGAATTAGAATTGTTCATTTTTTTATTTTTAACGAAAAAAGAATGAAAGAGTTTGTCATTTTTTGTTTTATCACTGGACAGAATGGGAAGACAAGGTTGATTATTCCTCGTCTACAAATATCCAAATTTTTATACCTAATACTCCATAAATAGTTCGAATTGTATAGGAACAATGATCAATTTTAGCGCGAATTGTTTGTAGGGGAACTCTACCCTCTCTGATCCATTCAACACGTGCAATTTCTTTTCCGTCGATACGGCCTGCTATTTGCACTTGAATTCCTTTTGTATCTGTTTGTTCAGTTAATTCAATAGCTTTTTTCATTGCTTTTCGAAACGAAACTCTATTTTTTAATTGTAAAGCTATATATTCTGCAAGAATATTAGGTTGTCCATAAGGTTTTTCAACTCTTGTGATAGCAATGTTGAGTCTCCGGTTTACAGAATGAAACTCCTTTTGTACATTCATCTGTAATTCTTCGATTCCTCGTGTTTGCCCCTCTATTAATAAATTTGGGAATCCAATATAGATTATGACTTGGATCAAATCGATTTTTTTTTTAATTGTTATACGTGCAATTCCTTCGAAACCTGAGGATATTTT